AGTTATAATGCCAAAATCTCAAGTCGGCTCACTCGTCTTTTCTCTTGATTCTTCTAGGCCTCTTGAATATTCTATTATTTACTTCATTTTTTTTTTTTTTATTTGTGTATGTAATGCGATTTTTATTTTACTGTTGTTTTTTTATTATTATTGATAGGAATTTTCTTGTTAAGACCCTATGAATCAATTCAAAAACCTCAGATTCATACCAGAACCACGATGATTTTAAAAAAAACCTTTAATCGAAGTCCAAAAATTCCCTGAGTAAGAACTGCTGGATCATCACTTATTCAATGACAATGAATAGATATAATGAAAAAAATTCAAAGAAACTTTTGCCCTTTGATCAAAATAAATATAAGCGGGGGCAGTTTAAAAGAATAAAAATCGTTCATTTTATTCTTCTAACTCTTTAAATTTTTTTTAGTCCGGTTGCGAGGTTTAAATAGAAATATTAAGTATGAATCATAGTTCTAATACTTCAGAATCTATTTTCTATATTCCGTGTTCCAGATACTAGAATAAATATCTGACGGGGTAAAGCCATCTCTATCAAGATGATGGATCCTGTTTATGTTCTGTATTATCAATAGGATCCATTATAACAAGTCACACACTCATATTCCGGAAATACAGAAACAAAGAAGTTTCACGGTCGAACTACCAAATCAAAGACTTAAATGCAAAACTTTACCTTCTCTTCAAAAAAAACTAATTAGTTGGTTCTTGTGAATCTAATTCTTAGCAATTTGGTCCAGTAAAATGGACGAATTATAAATCTCTAAAATAATAGAGAGAAATACCGCAAATAGAGCCATTGCAACACCCATAAAAGGAGTAGTTCCCCATCCAGGAGCTACTTTACCATATTCTGAATTCAATGGTTTCAATAAATCCCCTACAACAGTTCGTCTTGGACCAGATCTAGAACTACCCTCAACGGTTTGTGTAGCCATAAATCCTACTTTTTATTCATTGAGATTTGTTGACTTTGTATACCATTCCGCTGTAAATAAAGGATCTTACCCTATAGATCTAGATCCATTTTGGTCTTGATATTATATAATAATGGAAACAGCAACCCTAATTGCCATCTCTATATCTGGTTTAATTGTAAGTTTTACCGGGTATGCCTTATATACTGCTTTTGGGCAACCCTCTCAACAACTACGAGATCCATTCGAAGAACATGGGGACTAGTTGAAGTAATGAGCCCCCAATATTACGATATTGGAGGCTCATTGCTTCAATTGATATAATGAAAAATCATTTCACCTTTTTAGTTGGAACTATAGGGGGTTCTCGAAAAAAGATAGCGAAAAAAATGATTCCTAAAGTCGAGACTAAGAGGAATGTATAAACCAATGCTTCCATAGATTTGATCGTGGTTTACAATTATAGCTTTCATACCTGTTTTGGGAGGATTATCTCCTGGATAAAGAAAAAGAAAGAACAAGAGTAAAACAAACTGCAATGATTCAAATAAAGATTTATTCAGTTCCCTATATCAATATCATAACAAAAAAAGTCGAATCGAAAAGGAACAAACGAATGTTCTTTCTATCAGACTGCCGGTCTTTTTGTGCTTGGATCTCCAAGTTTTTGGAATGCTCCAAATTCTACTTGAGCATCCAAATCTGGATCGATACCAGCAAAAACATCTCTGAACAACGTTCTAGCACCATGCCAAATGTGCCCGAAAAAGAAGAGCAGAGCAAACGAAGCATGTCCAAAAGTAAACCAACCCCTTGGACTGCTACGAAAAACACCATCTGATTTTAAAGTAGCACGATCTAATTCAAAAATTTCACCCAATTGAGCACGTCTAGCATATTTTTTCACAGTAGCAGGATCACTATAACTGATTCCATTGAGTTCTCCACCATAGAATTCAACAGTTACACCTACTTGTTCGACACTATACTTCGATTCTGCCCTTCGAAAAGGAACATCAGCTCTAACAATTCCGTCTCCATCTACCAAAACAACCGGAAATGTTTCAAAAAAAGTAGGCATACGACGTACAAAAAGTTCACGCCCCTCTTTGTCTCTAAAGATAGGATGTCCTAACCAACCGACGGCTATTCCATCGCCATTATCCATTGAGCCTGCTCTAAACAACCCCCCTTTTGCCGGATTATTGCCGATGTAATCATAAAAAGCTAATTTTTCAGGAATTTTAGACCAAGCTTCTGATAAACTTTGATTTTCGGCTAGCCCAGCACCAACTCTTCGATATATTTCTTGCTGGAAGTATCCCTGATCCCATTGATAACGAGTGGGACCAAATAATTCAATCGGGGTAGTTGCTGAACCATACCACATAGTTCCAGCAACAACAAAAGCTGCAAAAAATACAGCAGCGATACTACTGGAAAGGACGGTTTCAATATTTCCCATACGCAATCCTTTGTATAGACGTTGAGGTGGACGCACACTAAGATGGAAAAGACCCGCTAATATGCCTAATGTACCTGCTGCAATATGGTGAGAGGCTATTCCCCCCGGAACAAAGGGATCAAAACCTTCCACACCCCATGCGGGATTGACGGATTGTACCCTTCCTGTTAGTCCATAAGGATCGGACACCCATATTCCAGGACCAAACAATCCTGTTACATGAAATGCGCCAAAACCAAAACAAGCCACCCCTGCAAGAAATAAATGAATTCCAAAGATTTTTGGCAAATCCAACGAAGGTTTTCCAGTACGTTCATCACAAAAGATTTCTAGATCCCAATAGACCCAATGCCAGATAGCCGCCAAAAAGCACAAGCCCGAAAACACAATATGTGCCGCGGCCACACCTTCGTAACTCCAAATACCTGGATTCGTTATAGTCCCTCCTGTGATATTCCAACCACCCCAGGAATTGGTTATTCCTAAACGAGTCATGAAGGGTATAACGAACATACCCTGTCTCCACATTGGGTCAAGAACAGGGTCAGAGGGATCAAAAACTGCTAATTCATATAGAGCCATCGAACCGGCCCAACCAGCAACTAGAGCTGTATGCATTATATGGACAGAAAGTAAACGGCCGGGATCATTTAATACAACGGTATGAACACGATACCAAGGCAAACCCATGAAAATACCTCTTATATCAACAAAAAATAGACACTATGTAACTTTATTGCACTGTAAAAAACGAGACTATGGACTCTCCCCTTTCAATAAATTATCTTGCATAATCTCGCATAAAGAATTCATATTTGTTCTAGTTTTTTAGTAATAATGGAACATGGAACAATTATATTCATTCGTAGGAACAAAAAGAAGCAGATCTATTCTATACCCGATAAGTAACAATACGCAATGGTGGTGGGGGGTGACTTTATTTTATATGAGTGTTTCTATTCTATATGGGTGTTTATATCAGTGAATGCAGACATATTCAAGAACGACCTATTCGTCAAAACTTTCTTTTATTCATTCCAATTTCCTCTTCATGTCTGGTTACCGGATGCTATGGAAGGGCCGACCCCTGTTTCGGCTCTTATAAATGCCGCTACTAATGATTTTTAGCAAACAAAAGAAATTCATTCTGTTTCACGTTCTCACACCAAAGCAAAGTAAGATAGAGAACTGCATCCTTTTCCATTTTATGCCAGTTGGTGTTCCAAAGGTACCTTTTGTAGTTCCTGGAGATGAGGATGCATCTTGGATTGACTTATATAATCGCCTTTTTCAAGAAAGACTACTTTTTTTAGGTCAAGAGGTAAACAGTGAAATATCAAATCAACTTGTAGGTCTCATGGTATATCTCAGTCTAGAGGACAAAACCAAAGATTTATATCTGTTTATAAATTCTCCGGGCGGAGACGTAATATCTGGAATGGCTATGTTTGATGCTATGCATTTTGTAGAAGCAGAAGTACAGACAGTATGCGTAGGATTAGCCGCTTCAATGGCATCTCTTCTTTTGGTAGGAGGGGAAATTACCAAACGTCTAGCATTCCCTCACGCTTGGCGCCAATGATTCTTATTTCTAGAAAAAAAAGAAGACTATGCCTACACCAATATTAAGTAAAAAAAGCATGGCACTTCGAGTTCGATATGCAAAAATAATTTTTTTTTTTCAAAACCATTAGATTATATATCGAAAGAGTAGTATGAAAAAGGGGTATTTACCATTTTATCTGATCTATCAGGAGCCTTTTTTAGTGTCACAATCTTTTTTTGTTTTCACACCAGAAAACTTTGAACAATATTTATTTTTTATTAACTATTTCAAAAAAGAAACTTTGGGATTGCTGAATAACAGACTAGACGAAATAAGAGAGCAACGGAATCATCATAGTCTATAAAAAATATTCTAAAACAAAAAAGAAAGGTGGTTATTGGATTATTTACTGATCTGGGTCTGATAGACCTGGTATATTTTCAACTTCTTCGAGGGAAGATCAAAATTAATTTTATATTTCCTAGTAGAGCCGTATGCTATATAAAAAAGAAAGAAGATGCCTGCCTGTACGGCTTTACATTTTATCTTCATTAGTTTTTTCTTATTTACATCCCTTAGCCTATGATCCAATCCAAGATTAGTAGAAACCCTTATCATGTTATATTCTATATTCTCAGGGTAATGATCCATCAACCTGCGAGTTCTTTTCAGGAGGGACAATCAGTAGAATGTATGCTGGAAGCGAATGAATTACTGAAAATGCGCGAAACTATTACACAGATTTATGCACAAAGAACAGGCAAACCTTCATGGCAGATATCCAAAGACATGGAAAGGGATTTTTTTATGTCAGCAGAAGAAGCCCAAGCCTACGGAATTGTTGATATGGTAGCGGATTCTGTTTGAATAAAAAATGAGGATTAAAGGATTCCTCAGAAATACACGATCTCATTTTATCTTTTTTAAATTATTACCTACGTATACCCAAGATATTTTATAGAATCTAAATAATTCATAATTATCGGGTTAGGATGGATCTAAACCAGATCATTATATATATGACTTACCATGCCAACTATAAAACAACTTATTAGAAACACAAGACAGCCAATCCGAAATGTCACAAAATCTCCCGCTCTTCGGGGATGCCCTCAGCGCCGAGGAACGTGTACTAGGGTGTATGTGCGACTCGTTTTTTTAGATAATAGACTAAAATTCTATTAATATAATAAGAATTGTGTATAAAATTTATGGTTTCGATTGGTGCAAACCGAATCACTTTAATTTGCAATTTAAGATGAAAAAGACTTTCCCATTGGTAACAAATGGTTATCCATTAAGCGGGAAAAATCCTATTTCAAATAAAGAAAAATTATGCCCTAAATTTTGCAAGAACGGACTAAGAGGGTCAACTACCCAGTTAATCTTCATACTTAAATACCGTTACTGTATAGCTAGGTTTCTTTGTGAAAGACCTATTACTAGATATTTCATGGGTAGAGCCCATGAGTGTGAACTGTACAAGTTAACAATAACATTGATTAAAGGAAGATTCAATGAAGGAAAGGGCTCCGGTGTATAGAGAGGACCTCACCGTTTAAAACGTAATCATAGAAACGATGGAACCCACCATTTCTTTCGCCATTTCTATTTAATTCAAAATGTTTAAAAAAAAGAAAAAAATCGTGGTTGGGAAGGTTATAGTAGCAAAAGCCATTGGAATTATTATTTTATACATTGGAAGAATCCCTTTTTGTTATTAATAGACTAGGAAGGATAAAAGAATAACTGAAAGAAAAAATCAAATAGTTATTCATCAAAGTCTCATTTATTCAATGACCAGAATTAAACGAGGATATATCGCTCGAAAACGAAGGACAAAAATTCGTTTATTTACATCAAGCTTTCGCGGAGCTCATTCAAAACTTACTCGAACTATTTCACAACAGAAAATAAAAGCTTTGGTTTCCGCTAATCGCGATAGAGATAGGAAAAAAAGGGATTTTCGCAGTTTGTGGATCAGTCGAATAAACGCAATAATTGGCCAAAATAAAAAAATATACTATATTTATAGTAATTTAATGTCTAATATGTACAAGAGGCAATTACTTCTTAATCGTAAAATAGTTGCACAAATAGCTATATTAAAGGGGAATTGTATTTTTATGATTGCCAACGATCTGAATCTGATAAAAAAATAAAAATTCCCCGGAGACTCAACTCCGGGAAGGTGGTAAAATAGAAGCGATTTGTATGATAAAATAGAATTAGAATTCATATGACAAAGTCATCAAAATAAATAAAAAACCGTGCTCAAAAAAAAAAAAAAAAAGATTTATTCTTCTTTACCTATTCTCTTTTTTCTTACAACGCAAGAACTCCAATTGGATTTTCGTAGTTTTCGAACAAAATATTAATCCACATTTTCATTGAGTTTAGATTCAAAATTGAATTCAATTGAAGAGTAACTCTATTTTTTTTTTTTTTTAAGAACAGTCGTAGTAGTTCTAGTGGTCGACTCGCTTTTTTCAAATTTTTTTTTTTCATTATTAACAAAAGGTAATGAATTTACAAAAGGTAACAAAGATAAAATACGAGCTTGTTTTATAGCAATCGTAATTAATCGTTGTTGTTTTAAGGTCAATCTATTCACGCGTCTCGATAATATTTTTCCTTGTTGACTAATAAATCGATAAAGTAAACTCATGTTTTTATAATCAATTCGATCCCCCGATTGGATCGGGGACAAACTCCTACGAAAAGATTGCTTAGATTTAAGAAAGAGTCGCTTAGATTTATCCATGGTTTTTTTATTCCTATACCGAAAATCCTATTTCTTATAAAAATTTATTTATATTCTTATTTTTTTTCTATATGTTTGTTAATGTTTGTTATATATATGCTATATAATTTCATTATATATAATCTAAATAATGTTCTTAATGTTCTATTATAAAAATTATATTAATTTATAATTGAATTAAAATTTCAAATATAATTTTTAGAATATATCTTCTATCTGAAAGATTATTTTTCATCTCTAAGGGTAACACACAAGCGATCCAGTTTATCTATTTCTTTATCTCTGCGTGAATCGTATGTTTGCAACAAAAGGGACAGAATTTTCTCAATTCCAATCGATTAGGCGTATTGTGTCGATTCTTTTGAGTAATATATCTAGAAATCCCCCTTGATTCCTTATTAACACTCTTTTTATCACAATTAGTACATTCCAAAATAACAGTAATTCGGATATCTTTACCCTTGGCCATGCATGAACCTCCTTTGGTTTTTTTATTCACTTAACTCTGCGATTTTCAGATTTGAAGCGAAGAATAAAAAAGGAACGAAAAAAAGTATAAGTTGATAATTCAAAATCAAATTATCAAATATTTTGTTCCAATTAATTTTTTATAGTACAGTAAAAATTCAGTAATAAAATGATTTCGAACTATATTTCGAATCGCAGTAAAGTATTTCATTTTTCAATTAAGTTAAGTATCTTCTATGATATTATTGCCCCTGCCCAAGTATTCCAATTCCATTTGTGGTCTCACTCTATTATAAATAGCAATGGAATTGAATAAAAAATTCAATTCCATTGAAACCTGGCAAAAATTCCGAGTTTCACTGAGGCCAAATCCACCTTTCCCTTTCTTTCCAACTTCTTCTAATTCGAAAAAAAGAAGTAATTAATCACAGATATTTGATTTGATCTCTAATCTTCGTCACACCTTCCAGTCCCAATTACCCAATTACAATAACTAGGAGGAAAAAAAGGGGAATATCAATGCATCCGGGAATAAACGATTGATTTCTATCAAGAGACCCGCTAAAACCGCAAACCATAGAGTGCTTGCCACTGGTGCCACAGAGAGATATGTTTTTAGATCTCGCATTTCAAATCCTCCTTCGTTTTTTTTTTCTTGTAATTTGTAATACATAATTACATATAGGAATATGATCAAATAGTTATTTTATTTTATTAATAATCACTTGCATTTGTCGGGGGAAGTCCGAATTCAATTTGAATTGTATAATGATTCATGAGATATTTTTTTTTTTTATTTCATTCTATAATATAATTTTATTAATAATTAATAATATTATTTTAACTATATTATTCTAGAATGAATTTTCTGAAATTATGAATTTTATTATTATAATATAGAAATAATAAGAATATTTTTTATTATTCTATATTCTATTTTTCATATTTAAAAAAATTTTTGATATTTAGATTCTTTATATATATATATTCTTTTTTTTAGATTCTTTAGTTATTATTATTATTATACTCTATATCTATATATTCTCTTTAATTTAATTAAAAATTTTTATTCTATAGAATATAGAAATAGAATAATTTGTAATACATAATTACATATAGTTCGATATTATTTTATAGGATATGAGAAAGTAAAAAAAAAAAGAAAAAAATAGAAGGATAATATAGATATATAACGAAAAAATGTGGAAAACAAGACAAAGATTCTTTAGAATGAAACTGGAAACCCATGGACATGGAAAGGGATGTAGCGCAGCTTGGTAGCGCGTTTGTTTTGGGTACAAAATGTCACAGGTTCAAATCCTGTCATCCCTATCCCATAGTATTAGTTATTGTATGAGCAGTAAAAATAGATCAATTGAGACGGATTAAAATTGGACATACTAACTAAATAGCAATAGTTATCCATAGTGAACTATGGATAACTATTGCTATTTAGTTAGTATATGCATGCAAGATATATTAGCATCACATAAAAAAAATTTTTTATGAAAAAAAAGCGCTCTTAGTTCAGTTCGGTAGAACGCGGGTCTCCAAAACCCGATGTCGTAGGTTCAAATCCTACAGAGCGTGATTACATTATTGTTATATCGAATCGAGAATGACACGGAAATAATGGGATAACAGTCTAATCTAAAGTCTGAATTGGATCTCCGTTGTTAATTTTAATCCTAAAACAACGAAATAGGAGGAGGAGGTCAATAAACAAAGGAGATGTTACTTAATCAAAGATCCAATTGATCACCACGTCGATATTGTAAATATGCAGTTACAAATAATCCAGCCAAAGTAATAGGGATTAGACCTAAGACGATTCCAAATAGAAAAACTTCAATCATTTGAATTTGTTTGAAAGGAAAAAAAGGGAGGGTAATATCTATCCTTAAATATGAATTTGTATTTACCATGAGTCTCAATCACGAAAAATTGGAAATTTACATGATAAGTAACTATGGAAGATCTAGAATTTTTCAAAATTTCGAATCGAATTCTTCTAAAAATTTCAAATCAAATAAGTCGTATCTTATTCAGACTGATAAAAAGACCTGCGGTTATAGTTAAAACTGCTAGTAGAAAACCGAAATAACTGGTTATAGTGGGCATAAGGAAACTAAATGAAATATGTTCTTTTTATACATATGTTTCTAAAGCACTTTCCTAAGTTTCCATTTTTTTTTAGATAAAAAAAAGAAGCAAAAAATACCACGTGAAAGATACAATTGAAAATAATTGATTCATCAATCAATTATTACGAACGAACAAAAAGAAAAATATAGTTACATAGGTACGAAATCAATTAATCATCTTTGACATCTACGCATCCTGTGATTCCAAATCAACAGATTGACTCGTGAGTTTAGTAATATAAACTAATCGAATGAAACTTTTTTTTTTTTATTTTAAAACAAAAGAAGAGAGTGACCTTAGAAAGCCCTTTACGTCTTGACTTGCACTTTTTAGATTTAGTAATGTGTTCTATTCTTCTAATATATCTAGAATGAAAAGAAAACTAAATAAGTCGAAACTGGGGTTCGTCAGTTTTTTTGTCTTTTCATCATATCATATTTGATTTCAAAAGATCTATCCTATCCTTGTAATTAAACCAAGAAAGAAAGAGCCTTAGCCTTTTTGTGTCTAATACAAGAACAACTAATCTTATTTTGTTTTGAAGAAAAATGGGGTGGTATTAGTTGTTCTTGTTAGTATCTAGACTGCTATTATCATTACTTTTTACTGGACGACTAACCAATTCCATTTTTTAACAAATGAAAAAAAAAAGAAGGGTTTCTAACAAAAAAGATCTT